GAAAAGACTTCTCTTATAGATTATATAGAAAATACTTATATACAATTATATACAAAATATATAAATACAGAACCCGTCGTAAAAATAAATTAGTATTTTTCGGAAATTCTCGGTAAGAAAGAAGGGGATGGATTTTTTTCTGTTTTAAGAAAAGGAAAATCTTATTTCCCGAATCATTGTACATTTCAATTTGAATTAGGAATTCTGTGTCCAACTCTAAGCAGCCCTTAACTACATATGCATCTGATCATATATGTATTATCTATTCCAACAAATAATACAAAAGAAGGAGGTTTTTCAATGCGAGATCTAAAAACATATCTCTCTGTGGCACCAGTACTAAGTACGCTATGGTTCGGGGTTTTAGCAGGTCTATTGATAGAGATTAATCGTTTTTTCCCGGATGCGTTGACATTCCCCTTTTTTTCATTCTAGTTATTGTTATTGTCATGGGAAGGAATGAAGAAAATTAGAGATCCAATCAAATATTGGTGATGAATCCCTCTCCCCCTCTTTTCTCTTTTTTCCCTTGTTAGAATAAGGGAGGAAAGAGAAAGAATAAAAAAAGTGGATTCAACATTCGGGCTCAAGTTCGAATTAACTGAATATTAATCATAGAGGAATGGGGGTAGAATAGAAAAAAATGGGGGTCTAGGGCAAGAGTATTATACAAGATACTTAAATGATTACTTCAATTTGAAATATACTTTAGAAAAATCGTTGTATTTTACTATGACTTTGCTTTACTATTACTTTATTTTCTTGATTTTAATCTTTTACTTTTAGAATTGGATTTTAAGTTAGTAACTTCTATTTTATCCTTTCTTCGTTTTGAATCGAAAATAGAAGAGTTGAGTAAATCAAAAATCCAAAGGAGGTTCATGGCCAAGGGGAAAGATGTCCGAGTAACGGTGATTTTGGAATGTACTGGTTGTGTCCGAAACAGTGTTGATAAGGTATCAAGAGGTATTTCCAGATATATTACTCAAAAGAACCGGCACAATACGCCTAATCGATTAGAATTGAAAAAATTCTGTCCCTATTGTTACAAGCATACGATTCATGGGGAGATAAAGAAATAGAGCGAACCAAGTACCTGTGTCTTACCCTTTCAAGGAAGGGGAAAAAATGACATTATATATATAACATATTTAAATAGAAAATAAACAAATCCTATTTTTAAAAAATCCTATTTTGGGTGGATTTTAAATGAATTAGAATTAAGAAATAGGATTTTAGGGATAAGGAATAAATTAAACAAACAAACCATGGATAAATCCAAGCGACCTTTTCTTAAATTCAAGCGATCTTTTCGTAGGCGTTTGCCCCCGATTCAATCGGGGGATCGAATTGATTATAGAAACATGAGTTTAATTAGTCGATTTATTAGTGAACAAGGAAAAATATTATCAAGACGCGTGAATAGATTGACCTTGAAACAACAACGATTAATTACTCTTGCTATAAAACAAGCTCGTATTTTATCTTTGTTACCTTTTCTCAATAATGAGAAACAATTTGAAAGAACCGAGTCGACCGCTAGAACTACTGGTTTTAAAGCCCGAAATAAATAGGCTTACTTTTTCTTCACTTGAATCATAATTACAAGAATCTAGATTTGAGTGAATCTAGATTTGAGTATCGTGTCGTAAGAAAAAAATGAATCGGAAAAAAAGAAATCTGTTTTTATTGAATTGAACGTGTTCATTCATTTTGACTACTTTAGCATATTTTCTCATACTAATTTCTACTCTACCTTCCCGGAGAATCAACTCCGGGGAACTCCATTTATTATTCTGTCTATTCTTCTGGCGGATACTGTCCAATCTACTATCTTTATGATTTCGTCCGAAATCATATAAAGACAATTCCTATTTGATATAGCTATTTGTGCAAGTATTTTACGGTTAAGAAGCAACTGTTTCTTGTACAGATCGTGTATTAATCTACTATAACTATAGGGTAATACTTCCCTTCTATTATAACTATAGGATATTCCCCTTTCGCGAATTACTGCGTTTATCCGAGTGATCCACAAACGACGAAAATCTCTCTTTTTCCTATCCCTATCCCGATGAGCCGAAGCTAAAGCTCTTATTTTCTGTTGAGTAATAGTTCTAGTAAGCCTTGAATGAGCCCCTCGAAAGCTTGATGCAAATAAACGAATTTTTGTTCTACGTCTCCGAGCTATATATCCCCGTTTAATTCTGGTCATTGAATAAATGAAACTTTGACGAATAACTAATTGATTGCCTTTCTTTCAGTTATTCTTTTCCCCCTTTCTAGTCTATTAATAACAAAACGGATTTTTCCAATGTATAAAATCAAAATTCCAATGGCTTTGGCTACTCTAACCTTCCCGACCACGATTTTTTATTTTTTTTTTAGGTATTTCACTGCGAAATAAGAAAGAAATAATAAATTGTATTTTCCTAGGTATCACAAAAATCTAGTAAATAAAAGAAATAAAAAAAGAAATAGTGGGTTCCTTCGTTTCTATGGTTACTTCTTAAACGGTGAGGTCTTCTCTATACACCGGAGCCTTTACTTTATACTTTAATTTAATATTTAATCAACTAATTGATGTTATTGGGAACTTGTATAGTTCACACGCTTTGGCTCTACCCATGAATTATCCAGTAATAGGTCTTTCACAATCAGATCTACCTATACAGTAACGGTATTTAATTATGAAAGTTTGCTGGGTAGCTGACCCTCTTAGTCCGTTCTTGCCAGATTGGGAGCCTACCTAATATTTATGTTTTATGCTTTTAAAATAAGATTTCCTCCGCTTAATGGATAACCATTTGTTACCAATGGAGAATTTCTTATCATCTTAAATTCAGGTGATTGGATTTACACCAACGGAAACCATAAACTTAATACACAATAGAGGGATATGATAGAGTTTTTTTTTAATAATGAATGGAGTTCCTTTTTCCATCCTATCCCATTCACCGGTACTGATCGTTGATACTGTAAAAGTAGTTTTCTTGCTTTTGTGCCAGCTCATGATCTAAACGAGTCGCACATACACCCTAGTACATGTTCCTCGACGCTGAGGGCACCCCCGAAGAGCGGGGGATTTCGTGACATTTCTGATTGGCTGTCTTGTATTTCTAATAAGTTGTTTAATAGTTGGCATGTTGAATCGTATACATAATATGATGGGTTGGTTTAGATTGATCCTAACCGAATGATGATGAATTACTTCTATTTAATAGAATATTAAATTCGAAGATAAAATCTCAAATCACAGATTTGCGCGAAATCCATGTTATTTTCATTGAACTGCTACAAGATCAACAATTCCATAAGCTTGGGCTTCTGTTGCTGACATAAAAATATCTCTTTCCAGATCTTCGGATACAACCCATAAGGGGTTGCCCGTTCTTTGTGCATAAACCCTTGTGAGGGTTTCACGCAGTTTCAGCAGTTCTTCCGCTTCCAGGACAAATTCGCCTACTTGTGCCATATAAAAACCACTAGCAGGTTGATGCATCATTACCCTGATGATATAACAAAATAAAAGCTTCCCCTATCTCGCATGATAAAGCAAAGAGAAAAGAAAGATAAAGAATAGAAAAAAGATAGAATTGAACAACCGTACAGGCATCTTTTGTGCATACGGCTCTACAAGAAAATTGACCCCCCTCCTTTCTATTGAAGAAAGAAAAAAATAGAATCTATCAGACTCAGATCAGATGGGTAAATAATCAAATTGCCATCCTTCCTTTCGGAGGAGTTAAAAAATACTATGATGGCTCCGTTGCTTTATATGTTTCTTTTTTCTTTTTTTGTCTGTGATTCAGCAATCCCAAAGTTTCTTTTTAATCCGATCAAATAAGGAAAAAATCTTTTTTTTTTTTTTTCGTACTCTTTCATAACATAAATATTGTTAAGAACTCTCCGGCATGAAAACAAAAAAGTTTGTGACGCTGAACTGAACTCCCGATAGATAAGAGAAAATCGGAAATACCCCTTATCTCATACTACTCTCTCGATACAGAATCTAATGTTTTGAAAAAAAAAACAATACAAAAATTTCTCATATCGAATTCGAAGTGCCATGCTATTATTACTTAGTATTCATATGGCGAAGGCATAGTCTTCTTTTTTCTCTCAAATAAAAACCTCATTGGCGCCAAGCGTGAGGGAATGCTATACGTTTGGTAATTTCTCCTCCGACCAGGATAAAAGATGCCATTGAAGCGGCTAATCCTACGCATACTGTATGGATCTCTGGTAGCACAATTTGCATAGTATCATAAAGGGCAATCCCAGGTATTACCCAGCCCCCAGGAGAGTTTATAAACAAATGCATCTCTTTGGCATCATCCTCCATACTGAGAAATACCAGAAGACCAATAAGTTGATTCGAAAGCTCGCTAGTAATCCCTTGGCTTAAAAAAAGTAATCTTTCTCGATAAAGTCGGTTGATTAGGGTAAAATTGTATCCCTTAGGAACCGTACATGCGTCTTTTGATGCATACGGTTCAAAAAAATTGTGAATCAATGTATAGATTCCAGCCCTCTTTCTTTTTTTCTAGAAAGGTTCTTTCTTACTTCTAACGAAAGGGCTTTTCTTCGATTTTTCAATAAAGACGAGTTTTGACTCCTTTTTTATATTTTCGATTTTCCATTATAAAATTAGAAGTTATAAGAAAGGGTCATTAAACTTATCGAATTAACTTCTCATTGATGTATTCTTTCATCGAGATTTAATTCAAACCGCGATGGTATTTTCTTGTTCCTGAATGGGTCTGTTTCATCTTTTTAGGTTTATGCTCTACTCCGGGTAAAGATCCGCCCGATTTGGATTTGTACATATAGGACAAATGCTCCCATTACCATTTCTTTTTGTATTTCTTTTTTTTTTTTTTTCAATTCATTTTATACAAGTATTTATTAGAGTTGAGATAACTTTGCTTGACAATTAGGATCTCTTTACAAAGAAAAAATATGAATAGCAATCATAGATATCTTACCAATCCAATTGG